TTGAAAGGATTCCGTTGAGAAATGAAGAAGGACAAACAAGCAAGAAAGAATTCGAGACGAAACTGCTGGTGGGTAATCTAACCAAATGATGAGGGATTCCTCGAGAAGTTAACAACTAGTCCTCATATTGAATGATTATGAATTATTCAAGGAAGAATGGATTTGAAACATACACGAGGAAGGTTCTGGGAGCAATATCAGTTGTGAATCTCTTATGAACCAAGAGCCGTGTGAAGTAAGAATTTCATGCACGGTTCTGAATGAGCGGAAAGATCGGAAATCTTCTTTTCGACTCTGACTCTCCTATACCAGTCGTTGCTTTTTTCTCCGTTACCTCTAAAGTAGCAGCTCCGGCTTTATTTACGCGACTCTTCGGTCTAATTTTTCCACATTTATCTAATGAGTGGCATATCGTGGTAGGATTATTAGCTGCCTCTAGCATGATATTAGGAAATCTAATTGCCGTTACTCAAATAAGCATGAAACGTATGCTAGCTTATCCCTCTATAAGCCAAATTGGATATATTATGATTGGAGTACTTGCTGCAGACCCGGAGAACGGTTACGCAAGTATGATAACTTATACGTTTATTTATATACTCATGAATCTGGGAACTTTTGCTCGTGTCACCTCATTCGGTTTACGAACCGGAACTGATAATATCAGGGATTACGCGGGATTATACATGAAGGATCCTGTTCTAACATTCTCTCCGGTTTTACGTTCACCATCCCTAGGGGGTATCCCTCCACCATCCGGTTTTTTTGGTAAACTCTATCTCTTTTGGCATGGATGGAAAGCTGGTTCGTACCCATCAGTTCTGGTAGCGCTCGTCACAAGTGTCATTTCCATCTACTATTATCTCAAAATAATTAAATTAATGTTCACTGGGAAGAATGGGAGGAGCGATGCATCCACAACTTATATACGAAATTCATTAGTTTCTCCATCAATTTCAAAAAGTTCTATCGAAATAGCTATGATCATTCGTGCACTAGCATCAATCCTATCGGGTATATTAATAGATCCCATTATCGG